AAATAAAAAGATTGTTTACGAAGAAAAACGAATACAAATTCACATTCAGATACATAAGAATTATATAGGAACCGAAATAGTCTTTTATTTTCTTTTGAAAAAACGTAAATAGATTTCTTCGGAGTAATGAGACTATTCCAATTATGATATTCGTGGAGAAAGAATCGCAATAAATGCAAAGATGGAACATCTTGGATCCGGCATTGAAGGATTTGAACCAAGATTTCCAAATGGATAGGATGGGGTATTAGTATATCTGACACATAATTTAAATGTGATAATTTGTCCTCTAAAAAGGGAAATATTGAATGAATAGATCGTAAATTCTGACATTTTAGTATTTCTTTTTCTTCGGGAAAAGATACTAATCGCAGCGAGAATGGAATTTCCACAATGACCGCAAAACCTTCTGATATCATCCGAGAAAAAAAATGAGAATAAAAATAATTGTTGTGCCCAACGAATCGATTTTGGTTAAAATAATTAACCGAATTAATCAAATAATTCTGTTGATACATTCGAATAATTAAACGTTTCACAAGTACTGAACTAGATTTATTGTCATAACCAATAATTTCCACGGGTTCGTAAAAAATCGAATCATTTAAACCATGATCATGAGCAAACGCGTAAATATACTCCTGAAAAAGAAGCGGATATAGGAAGTGTTGTTGCCGAGATCTATCTTTTTCTAAATATCCTTGGAATTCTTCCATTTACATTTCTACTTGAGCCAGAGGTAGGAGGTTTTTCTTGGTTTATCAAATCATACATACATAGTGCAATATGGTCAGAACAGGGTATTATGTATTGTATTATGTATATACTATAGTAAGAAAAAAATATATACCCCGGAAAAGAAAGAGGGAGTCCAATCAACAGATCTTTTTACCTTCCTTTTCTATCCAATTGGTTTATGTTCGTTATAATTACAACAACAGGAGAAAAAATCCTTTATTTTTGCAACCCAATTGCTCTTTTGACTTTGGAATAAATTCTCTTTATCAATATACTGTTTCTTCTACACATCCGTCTACAATCCATAATAAAGAATAATTAGGATTCTGAAAAAAAAAAAAAGAAAAAATCTATGGTTCACTCACAGGAGAACCCACCCCACCCTTTCCCGCATTAGGCACTAATCCATTTTTAACGTCTAATTAGATCGGGTAATCATTCAAATTAAGAACATAAGCTCGTTACTTTTTATTTTACCAGAATTGGAGCCGTAGAGCTCTATCCATTTATTCACCAGACCCAACTGTAAATGTGAATTTCTTTTGTCCCCTTCCAAAAATCAAAACAATCTTTTGGAACTGTAACGATCCGGTAAGGATAAACTCAAAGTTCTACTTTGACTTTAATTTCCAATTAAATAAATTAATAAAATCGAAAATCTAATTCTAATAAAATAATAAATTGATTACGACATGCTCTTTTTTCCATTCATTACCCTTGAGGATCAGTCGTGGTCTTATAGACTATACCAATAGTCTGGACGAATTCGTTGCTTCATCCAAATGTGTAAAAGATCATAGTCGCACTTAAAAGCCGAGTACTCTACCGTTGAGTTAGCAACCCGGATAAATAGGATATGTAGATACGATCGAAATACAAAAATCAATTGAATTGCACTGCACGACCCTATCAAAACATTGAACTAGCAACACATCGAAAAGAAAGATTTTCTGATCAATTAAAAACACAAAATACCAAAATGAGCAGATCTGATTAAAAATATTCCCAATCGAAATGGAAAAATTATGACAGACCGCCCATTTTTTAGCAAATTATTTTTGGATTTTCCTTAAGAAAATCCATCTTGTATGAGAGTAAATGCAGCAAGGCAAACCCATCATTTGGGTGAAGGAAACAAAAAAACCAATATGGGGTGGGGATAAACAGCCCCATTTATCTACGATCGAATTATATTTGTTCGATACACCATTGTCAATATAAATGCAGCAATGGTGAGAAAACAAATCAAGTAAATAAAATAAAGACTTGTGTTGGATTGGCACAACATAAACATAAATAAGAAATTGGAATGGAAAAAATTAAGGAAAAGGTAAAGAAAAAATCCTGGTTTATTCAATCAATAAAAGTACGATAAGCAAGCTTAACCCCTTGTTTGTTGTTAAATTCAATTCCCCCACCAAAATAAATAAATATGAATAAAGCAAGAAAAAGGAAAATTGTGTGTAAATTGTAAATATAAATAATTACACAAGGATAGATACTAGTTACCCTTCCCTACTTTATTTTATTTAAGTAAAAATTTTGTTTTTTCCTTTAATTAACTCGAAGTTCTTTCTTTAAAGAATTCTGCCTTCCTTAAAATATCATAAACAGTTCCTGTAGGTTGAGCACCCTTTTCAAGGAAATATAGAATAGCAGGAACGTTTAAATAAGTTTGATTCTTTATCGGATCGTAAAAACCTACTTTTCTAAGATCTCTTCCTTCTCTTCGGGATCGAACATCAATTGCAACGATTCGATAGATGGCTCATTGGGATAGATGTAAATAAACGATGCCCCCCCTAGAAACGTATAGGAGGTTTTCTCCTCATACGGCTCGAGAAAAATGATTCTAATTTATGTATATAATAGCAAGTGGATCCATAAAATCATGAATTTTACTATGATTTGAATTGAGTACTTTTTTCTTCTTCCTTACAGAAAAAAAAAAATAAATCTCATTCATACTCATAACTCAAGTTGGGTAATTTTGACAAGAAAATCCTTAGACATTTATTGAGCCGTCTCTAAACTCTTTTGTTTGTCTCATTTCGAATCTATTTTTATTCCTCAGTCTGATCCAATTGTTGAGACAATTGAAAATAGTGTTTCCTTGTTTCGGAATCCTTTATCTTTGCTTTGTGAAATCATTGGGTTTAGACATTACCTTGGGGATCCTTATTCCTTTCAAAATGGCAGCAACATGCCCTTTTTTGTTATTTATTTATTTCTGTTATTTCTTTCTATATAAATAGAATACGAACGATTGATTCCCTTGCGATACACTTTTCATCGAAATAGTTTTACCAATTTCGAAAAATTTGACTTTTCAAACTTGTTCTGAATTTGAACCTTTCGATTTAGAATTTATATATAGTGAGGATATACTTACAAAGTTGGTCTAACTTATTGATTTTTACTAACCCTAGATTCTTTCCCTTGAAAAATGAATCAATCCTTTCTTCTCGAGCTTCATTATGTACTATTTACTTATAACCCAACACAAATTAGGTTCCGGGCAGAACAAACTATGTCGAGCCAAGAGCATCTTCATTACTATAGAAAATGGCGGATGTAAAAATCCACAGCCGATCATGTCCTTCAAGTCGCACGTTGCTTTCTACCACATCGTTTCAAACGAAGTTTTACCATAACATTCCTCTAATTGAAATTTCAAAGCGGTATGGAATTGATTCAATATAAAATCATGAATAGTCATTGGTTCAACCGGTATATAATAGTCCATACTTTCTATCTACGGATGGATAAATAAGTATTTATCCGGATAAGGGTCAACAGGGATCGAATTTATTTAATTTAACCCCATATTCTATCATATGAAGAATGAAAATATTTATTTATAAATATATATAAATAAGACGAATAAACGAGTTTGCTTAAGACTTATTATTTACATCTTCAACAGATTGTTCGAGACGATCAATCATGAAGGATCCACTTTTCTCGAACAAATAAACTATAAACCTCCAAAAGAAGTTTCTGTTTCTATAGTATAATACTAATGGTTTCCAATCCCGAAATCAAATCAATTAGTAACCAAATAAGCTATCCCAATGACCCAAAAAAGTCGAAAGTTTTTTTTCTAATATAGATTTCTCATACTTCTTCCAGTACCAATCAAGAAAAAAAAAATAAAGTAAAAAAAAAAGATCTCGTGTAAGGGAAAATGAAGTTCCTTACGTTATTGTTATTCTTTCTTTCATCTGAAAGAGAAAATCTGAATCAAGAATCAGAGAAGTATTTTTGGATCCATCATATACAACGAAGAGTTCTTACCCTAGCCGAGATAATTATAGATATTTTAAAAATCACAGATCCTTTTCACTTAACCGAAAAGCCCTTGTTACTGAAATACAACAATACAATAAAAATACATAATATATATCATATAGGCATAGGCCTTGTTTTTTATACATATACAGATTTTACTTCAGATTCAAGAATTTCTCGATCAATTCTAAAGTCAAGTAGATGGAATATACGAATTTCTCCCCAATCACTACATTACATTGATTTACAATGGTTCATTTGAACCAGATAATATCTAAGATACCAAAAAATAAGGCCCAGATCAATCTTTCCTATTTTTTTTTCTTTTACCGCGCCAACTTTAATTAGAAGTTTTAAGACCTGTGATGAAATTCAAAACTCCCCACTCTTTAATCTCTACATTCTATGTGGAATTGGGATACCATTTATTTTCTTTTTATTGACTTTAGGTTTGGGGAAAGGGAATAGAGAGGTCTTTCTCTCACATTGTGATTCAGAATGCATCATGTGAAAATTCCCATTTCATAGGTATTAGATATGGGACATAAAGTTTCTCTAAGAAACTAACTTCAAAATGAATATGAAATGAATATGAGTAGTACGAGTATATCCTGAATGTTTATGATATAATAGACCAAAAATTTCTTTTTTGAATGAAAATAAAAATATTCAATTTTACCCACAGTTGACACTTGATTCCGCTTGTGAGAAACCAAACGAATTCTCAGATATGATTCTTAGAACCATTCTGAAAATTCATAAGAAAAGATTTTTCCCTTTAACAAATTTTTGTTTCATGTGGAATGCAGTGTGATTCCATCTTTCGTTTCATCAGAAACGATCTGGGACGGAAGGATTCGAACCTCCGAATAACGGGACCAAAACCCGCTGCCTTACCGCTTGGCCACGCCCCATTTTGATTTCTATTCGATACTAATCAACACTAATATTGGTATTGGTTATTCGTCAATCCCAACCCAAATACATAAAAACATATGGGATATTTTGTTGCTAGGATTCAAGACATGTAGATATAGAATCAAAAAAATTCATTGATCATTACATAGAATTCAATTAAAATATTGTATGAAAGTAGAATTCCTTATATTCTCATTTGAGAATGATAATGGGGGGAGGGATTTTTTATTTGGGAGAGTCCGAACCGAAGAAAAAAAAGGATTTCTTGATCTGCCTTTTCCATTTTTCCCTTATAAAAATAACTCAAAATCAAATTATCTAATCCACAAGAACGAAATGTTTGTTATGCTTAATATCTTTAGTTTAACCGGTGTCTGTCTTAATTCTGTCCTTTATTCGAGTAGTTTTTTCTTCGCCAAATTGCCCGAAGCTTATGCCATTTTCAATCCCATCGTAGATGTTATGCCTGTCATACCTGTACTCTTTTTTCTCTTAGCCTTTGTTTGGCAAGCCGCTGTAAGTTTTCGATGAAATCTTTAATACTCTGCTAAATTGATGATGTATTCGATAAAAAAATTCTAAAAATTGATAAGATCAGATAAGTCTTACATTATGAACCCTCGATTCAAAAATCGAAATTCTTGTATATTGAATGAATAACCGCAGCGATGAATTTGGATCAGCCTTTTCCCCGTTCTGACCTTCCAGTGAGCATGGACTATTAGGTACTCCACAATACCTAATTATTGATATGACAAGAAATTTTGGGTAACGAATGAATAAAAATCTTATTCCAAATAAATTCGTTAAAATCCAATTTTCAAGAAAAGACTTTATTTTCTTTTTCATTTTTTTTGAGTGTCAAAACAAATAAAATAGTATATGTGGTAAAAAATAGGTAATCTATTCCATTCCCTTTTTTCAAAAAAAAAATGATTTTGGAGATTGTGTAATGCTTACTCTCAAACTCTTTGTTTACACAGTAGTGATATTCTTTGTTTCCCTTTTTATCTTTGGATTCTTATCTAATGATCCAGGACGCAATCCTGGACGTGAGGAATAAAAAATTTATAGTTTTTTTTTTTGCTTTTTTTTTTCTAAATGAATTCTTAATAATCTTATTTGTTTCATACATTTAACTATGATAAAATCAAGGGATCAGAATTTTTTCGAATTCGAAAATCCCAAGTGATCAGAGAAAGCGGAAAGAGAGGGATTCGAACCCTCGGTACAAATAACTCGTACAACGGATTAGCAATCCGCCGCTTTAGTCCACTCAGCCATCTCTCCTAATTCCAAATTGCAAATTTTTTATGTATGTGATGTAACACGTGAAATAAAGATTGATAAAAATCCACCTTCTTTATCTTTATTTTCTTTTTTAATTATTAATTTTTTTTTCTTTTTCTCAGTTTATTACTTAATTACTTACTGTCTGTTGTCAAGTAAGGAATAAAAAAACACATATGATAACATATCATATATATTAAACAATATTAAATTACATTTAACAATATTAAATATTCCAAATATTTCTAATAGAATAGAATAGAACTCAATATAACTCATTTACTTCTTCAAGAGACAAACTTTATTTGAACAGTTGAGATTCAATTGACCCGAATTCATAAGACCTGGCACTGGCAGTTGAAAAGAAGGTGAAAAAGGGGGTCCTTGTATACAGAATTTATCATTTTTATAGTCTAGCTTCAATCACCCCTTCCGGTGGGAACCATTAGTTTAGTAATGACTTCCCAGCAAACGAAAAGCTTAACTTTTTATGTTATGCTATTTTAATTTATTTATGTTATTTAAATAAGCTTTCCGCTCTTCGCTTAGCTTCTTTTTAAGTCCCCGGCGAGACGAAATACGTGTCAACACTATCATTTTCATGATTCTGATGCTATCTTGATTTTGTCTCACCCCTTTCTTTGTTCGACAAATGGTCCATTCATATACAATAATGAATATGTAGCGGGTATAGTTTAGTGGTAAAAGTGTGATTCGTTCTATTAACAACTTAAATAGTTAAGGGGTCCCTCGGTTTTTTTTTCAAACTCCGATCAAAAACTTTATTTCTTAAAAAGGTTTAATCCTTTTCCTCCCAATAGCATATTTGAGGAAAAATATACGTTATCACGATTTGTATCCAAAGGCCAATTAGAAATTGCATCAAAAAATTGGATTATGGATATGGAGTCGCGAAGCATAATTTTTGGAATTGGATTAACTATTCCAATTGAATCCAATTGAATAAGTATAGGTAAAGGATCTATGGATGAAGATACAAAAGTTTATTTCCAATCGTAACTAGATCTTCCATTTTTGTGTTGTATTGTAAAAGGAAATTGAAGCCAAATAGCTAAAAAACGATAGTTTTGGTTTACTAGAACCATCAGCATATTGTTTCAGCTCGGTGGAAATCAAATTCTTTTCCTGAGGATCCTGGGAGTGAAAATAGGGAACGAAGTAACTAGACTAGATAGATTTGTTGGTATAATCTCTCTCCTCTAGAGGGATCATCTAGAAAGCGAGTAGCTTTAGATGCATTCA